TATACTCATGGTGAAAATCCCAATATAAAAAATATCTATATAACCACGATTATATGACCAATTGTATATCGCACCCTTTATTTTGTCTAGAATAATTCTTTTAGGACCTTTTTTTAAAAAAAAATTAATTAAGCCCAAATTATTGAAAGATGAATAAGTAGATCCATAAAAAATAGATGCTACGAATAGTCCGAAAAGAGCTATACTTACTGAAAAAAAAGCATTTGATAAAAATCCATACCAATCCTCAGAATAATTCAATTTCTGAGAAAAAAGGGTTGTCGATGGAGTTAACCATTTTGATAATAGATCCAAATCTATTACTTCTCCATTAAAAGAAATTCCTATTGATCCAATGAACAAAGTAAATAGTACTAATACAAGGAGAGGAAATAACATAGTATTGCTCGATTCATGAGGATACATATAAGTGTACCTATTTATAAAATAAGTACTAAAGTCTCGTATCTTACTTCTTACATTCTTGTCAATTTTAGATATATCTTTTGAAAAAAAGAAATTCCTATTGACTTTATTAAGTGTCCTTTTTCCCCATAGAGATATTGAATAAAACGAACTCTTTTTTGTACTACTAAGACTACTATAATCTTGAAAATGAATGCGCAAATACCCATCAAAGGTAAGTAAGTACATCCTAAACATATAAAATGCGGTTAATCCTGTTGTGAACCAAGCTATTAGTGCAAAAATTGGTGAGTACAACCAACTATCGTGAAGAATTTCATCTTTGGACCAAAAACAAGCAAGAGGCGGAATACCACAAAGAGAAAGTGTACCTAAAAAAAAAGTAGTTTTTGTAATTGGAACATATTTTGTTAAACCTCCCATAAGAACCATATTCTGACTTTTCTCTGGTGAATATCCAACAATAGGTTCCATTGAATGAATAATGGATCCGGATCCCAAAAATAATAAAGCTTTAGAATAGGCATGGGTGATCAAATGAAATAAAGCAGCTCGATAAGAACCTATACCTAGAGCTAACATAATATAACCCAATTGAGACATTGTAGAATAAGCTAAACTTCTTTTAATGTCTCTTTGGGCAAGAGCTAAAGTAGCTCCTAAAAGTACTGTTATTATACCTACTAAACAAATGAGATTCATTATGTAAGGTATAACTATGAAAAGAGGAAGAAACCGAGCTACAAGAAAAATTCCTGCTGCTACCATAGTAGCAGCGTGTATAAGAGCCGAAATAGGAGTGGGGCCTTCCATGGCATCAGGTAACCATACGTGAAGGGGAAATTGCGCGGATTTAGCAACTGCACCAACAAATAATAAAATGGCACATAAAGTAACAAATAAAGAATTGACCCCATTATTATGGATCAAGGTATTCACTATTTGGAATAAATCCCGAAATTCGAAACTACCAGTTATCCAATAAAATCCTAAGGTTCCTAATAATAAACCAAAATCGCCTATACGATTAGTTACAAAAGCTTTTTGACAAGCACTTGCTGCAACGGGTCGTGTGAACCAAAAGCCTATCAATAAATACGAACACATTCCCACTAGTTCCCAAAAAATATAGATTTGTATCAAATTGGAACTAGTAACTAATCCCAACATTGAAGCATTGGAAAAACTCATATGAGCAAAAAATCTCAAATATCCTTGGTCGTGAGACATATAACTGTCACTATAAATAAAAACCATGATTCCAACAGTAGTAATTAGTATTGACATAATAGAAGTAAGTGGATCGATCAAGTGTCCGAACTCTAATAAAAAATCATTATTGATGGTCCAAGACCATATATATTGATAGGTCAAACTTCCATTTATTTGTTGAATAGACAGATTGGCCGAAAACCACATAGCTATACTTAGTAGTAAAACACTTAGGAAAGCCCACATACGACGAAGATCTTTTGTTGCTGTCGGAATAAGTAGAAGTCCAAAGCCTATTGACATAGTAACTGGGAGCGGAAAAAGGGGTATTATCCATGCATATTTATATGTATATTCCATAAGAAAACAAATTGTTCTTTTTTCTTATAATTGTTTCCTATTCACCAATTCTGATCTCTTTCGAAAAGAACAAAAAACTAAGAAAAAAAAAGATGAAAAAGATCAAATACAAAAATACACATATTGGAATTATGACTTTTTTTTATCAAAAATTTGAAAGAAAAGTTGCAATTGATTGGTCAAATATCAAATAATTAGTCAAGTTTCTTACTTAGTTATTAATTAACTTAAAACTCTATAAAAGAAAGATATTTTTTAAAGAATATGGCATCATATGAGATTTTGAATAATTGGATTTTCCCTTTACATTCTATTCTAATTATGTAATTTAGAGATCTATTTCTATATTTAAGATAGATTTATACTATTTATATTAAAGTTCAGTTACAGATTTCTTTATCTCTTTCTATTGTTATATGTTATATTTGTTATTTCTTTTTTTTTCTTGTCTAATTTTTTTCTTTCTATAGAATCTTTTTTTTTTTTTTTATACTATATATTTCTATTCATACTATATTATTATATCTATAATTTATTATAGGATATACTTTATTACTTTTTACTTTACTATTTAAATAAATTAAAATAAATTAGATAAATATTTTTTATGAATATTTGCAATATTATATATATGATATATATCATATTAAAATTACATTACTTTTTTTGTATATTCTTTTTGTATATATTCCTTTATAAAAAAAGAATAAATATAAAATACGTATGTAATTATTACATTATGCAAATATTAGAATGAAGATATAAAATAGAAATCTAATTGTCTATGAAAATAGAATCTTTTATAATATTTTTCTTTGATTTTTTATTTTCTTTTATTCTTTTTTTTTTTTCTATTTGTATGTTATTATTGAGGGAATTTTTAAATTTATGGGATTAAGTATTAATTATAGATAATGACTAATAAAGAGTAATTCCTTATTGAACAATATATGTCTTTCACATACAACGAGAAAAAGGAGTCACCTACCTTTTGAATGGCAGTTCCAAAAAAACGTACTTCTATGTCAAAAAAGCATATTCGTAGAAATCTTTGGAAAAAAAAAGGATCTTTAGAGGCAGTAAAAGCTTTTTCTTTAGCTAAATCTGTTTCCACCGGACAATCAAAAAGTTTTTTTGTGCGACAAAAAAAAGTCTTGGAAAAATCTTAATTGACATGTTTCAAAGAACTTCCAAATTTCCATTTGATTCAAAGTACTCAGTATTTTGTATTTGATGTTTTTTTTTTTTTATCATTTTTTTATATTTTTTATAGTCTTTCTATATTTCTATTATATTCTATTTATTGAAATTTCTATTGAATTCTATGGAATTCGTGAGATGGTTTTTTCTTTCCTATGAATTGTGCTTTTCAATTTTGAAAAGCACAATTACGATAGACAAGGAAGAATCTGAATATCTCATTATACTTTATACTAAGGTGTTGGGTCTCAAAATCGTTAGAAAAAAAAATTATGAATTTTATACCCCGACTGAGAACGAAACTATTGAGTTATGACTCTTCCGGATAAAAAAGAGCTAGGTTTCTAGTACGGAAAAGTTTCTTATTAAAACAGAACTTACGAAGATATTGATTAAGTATTATTGATATTGAACATTTCCATATGAATGGAAATGCATCTTTCTTCATTTTTTCCTAAACTCTATTTAATATCGACAATTCAACATGAATTTCCTATTATTATTGAAGGTAAGCCGCCATGGTGAAATTGGTAGACACGCTGCTCTTAGGAAGCAGTGCTAGAGCATCTCGGTTCGAGTCCGAGTGGCGGCATAAATAAGAATTAATATTAATAATATAGACACAATAGATCTAATAGAATCTAAACTAAAATATTTTAAATATTCTATTTAATCCCCTCCCCGATTTCAATTATTTAAAAGGGACTCTTCTTTATGATATTTGCAACCTTAGAACATATATTAACTCATATTTCCTTTTCGATCATCTCAATTGTGATTATGATTCATTTGATGAACTTATTAATCTACGAAATCGAAGGATTACGTAATTCGTCAGAAAAAGGGATGATAGCTACTTTTTTCTCTATAACAGGGTTTTTATTTATTCGTTGGTTTTCTTCGGGACATTTTCCCTTAAGTAATTTATATGAATCTTTAATCTTCCTTTCATGGAGTTTATCCATTATTCATATGATTCCGTATCTTGGGAATCATAAAAATGATTTAAGCGCAATAACTGCACCAAGTGCCATTTTTACCCAAGGTTTCGCCACGTCAGGTCTTTCAACTGAAATGCATCAACCCACAATATTAGTACCTGCTCTACAATCTCAGTGGTTAATGATGCATGTCAGTATGATGCTATTGAGCTATGCAGCTCTTTTATGCGGATCGTTATTATCAGTTGCTCTTATAGTTATTACATTTCAAAAAAAAATCGATTTTTTTTTGAAAAACAAGAATTTTTTCAGTTTAAGGAAGTCGTTTTTCTTTGGTGATATGAAATATTTGAACGAAAAAGGAAGTTTATTAAAAAAGATTTCTTTCCTCTCATTTCAAAATTTTTACAAATATCAATTAATTCAGCGTTTGGATTATTGGAGTTATCGTGTCATTAGTTTAGGGTTTACCTTTTTAACCATAGGCATTCTTTCTGGAGCAGTATGGGCTAATGAAGCATGGGGCTCTTATTGGAATTGGGACCCTAAGGAAACTTGGGCATTTATTACTTGGACCATATTTGCAATTTATTTACATACTAGAACAAATCCAAAATTGCAAGATCAAGGCACAAATTCGGCATTTGTAGCTTCTATAGGATTTATACTAATTTGGATATGCTATTTTGGGATCAATCTATTAGGAATCGGGTTCCATAGTTATGGTTCATTCCAATTAATATCTAATTGAATAAAAGAAATTACATGAAGAATACATAAAAAAATTGTCTGATACACAATTAAATTTTGTGCGAGTTTTTGAGAACCGTTTAAATAGAGGAATTATTCAAATGGTTCTCAAAAACTTTAAATGTATCTCATTACAATTCTAATTAACCCTTCTTCCCTTTTTTTTCATTGTCCAACGAAGAATCGTGAAAATATGAAAGTCAAAGAATTCTAAGACTTTCTTTCCAATTAATGAAATTTATTTCATTTATTATTGAATATAAAAAAAGAATTAGTATCTATAAAAATAATTAGATAATAGAACTTGTACCTTGTCAACCGATAATGGGAGAACAAAATCAGGATAAAAACCAATTCCTATTACAGGTAGAAAGATACAGATCGAAACAAAGAGTTCCCGTGGTCCAGAATCAAAAAAATTTGATTTTGGAATATTGAATAGCTTGTATCCATAGAAAATCTGACGTAACATAGATAATAAAAAAATAGGAGTTAATATCATTCCAATTGCCATTACAAAAGTAATTAACATTTTTGGCATGAAAAGATATTTTGGGCTGGTAATTATTCCAAAAAAGACTAAAAATTCTGCAACAAAACCACTCATTCCTGGCAACGCAAGAGAAGCCATCGAGAAACTACTAAACATGGTAAAGATTTTTGGCATTAGGATAGATATCCCCCCCATTTCTTCGAGATAAACAAAACGTATTCTATCACAACTTGTTCCTGCTAAGAAAAAAAGTGCAGCACCAATCAATCCATGAGATAGTATTTGTAAAATGGCTCCATTAAGTCCCATGCCAGTTATAGAACCAATTCCTATAATTATGAAACCCATGTGAGATACGGAAGAATAGGCAATACGTTTTTTTAAATTGCGTTGACCGAGCGAAGTTGAAGCTGCATAAATGATTTGTATTATTCCTACTATCACCAACCAGGGAGATAATCTAGAATGAGCGTGAGCTAATAATTCCATATTGATCCGAATCAATCCATATGCTCCCATCTTTAATAATATTCCAGCTAAAAGCATACATGTACTGTAATGTGCTTCCCCATGGGTATCTGGTAACCATGTATGTAGGGGTATCATCGGCAATTTGACAGCATAAGCAATAAGAAAACCAAAATATAGTATTATTTCCAATGCTGCAGGATACGATTGATTAGCTAATTTTTCTAAATCTAATGTTGGTTCATTGGAACCATATAAACCCATACCTAGAACCCCTATTAAGAGAAAAATGGAACCTCCGGCAGTGCACAAAATAAACTTTGTAGCCGAGTACAGACGTTTTTTTCCTCCCCACATGGATAAAAGTAAGTAAACAGGAATTAATTCTAATTCCCACATGATGAAAAAAAGTAAAAGGTCTCGAGAAGAAAATGATCCTATTTGGCCACTATACATTGCTAACATCAAGAAATAGAAAAATCGCGGATTTCGAGTAACTGGCCAAGCTGCTAAAGTAGCTAAAGTAGTGATAAATCCTGTCAGTAAAATGGGTCCTATGGAAAGTCCATCGGTTCCCAGTCTCCAGTGAAAATCAAAAAGATTGATCCATTTAGAATCCTCCTTCAATTGGAGTAATGGATCGTCCAATTGGAAATGATAACAAAATACATAGGTCATTAGAAGGAGTTCTAGGATACATATACATAGAGTATACCACCTATACACCTTATTTCCCCTATGAGGGAAAAAGAAAATTGAAGAACCCGCGAATATGGGCAAAACAAGAAGTATTGTTAACCAAGGAAAATAACTCGTGATAAAGACAAGATAAAATTAGACCAGAAAACCCCGTGCTCGGGAGAAGAATAATATATTTTCTTTTCTCGAGTACGGGCTTTTGTCGGTAAAGAGGAATCAAATGATTCAAGTGGAGTTTTTTGTCACATATCAATAAGAAAGACCCATGCTGCGAGTTGTTTCATGCCATAAATAAACACGGACACTCAAAAAATCCGTTGGACAAGCGGATTCACATCTTTTACAACCTACACAATCCTCGGTTCTTGGTGCAGAAGCAATTTGCTTAGCTTTACATCCATCCCAAGGTATCATTTCCAATACATCCGTGGGACAAGCTCGAACACATTGGGTGCATCCTATACATGTATCATAAATCTTTACTGAATGTGACATTGGGTCTATAAATTCCAGTTTTGAACACAAAAGATTTTCGATCTGGTAAAATAAAATAAGAAAATGAAATAAATCATATATTTTCTATTGTAGACACCAGACGAATCAATGATTTATCAAAAATTGAAGAATCAATATATTTTATAATCTGTTTATGAGAAAGGGCCAAGATACTTTGATTTCCATTTCAATAACCATGAAATATGAGTTTACGAATTAAATTCATGTTAATTTTACTATATTTCTATATGTATATAGAAATAGAATTAAGGATATGATGATATATTATATATCAGATGAATATATTTGTTATTAGGTTAGTTATAGAATAGGTTAGTAACTCTAAATCATAAATATATATGAAAAAAGAGAAGAAAGAAAATAAAAAGAAATAAGAATAATAGAATATTCTATCTAAAAATCTTATGTTTTGATTTATATGTTATGTGAAAATAGAAGAATTATGACTAATTATTCAGCAAATTCGATTGATTGATACGAGTTGATTTTCTGTTACGATGAATCGACGAAACAATAGCTAACCCAATAGCTGCTTCAGCAGCCGCAATAGCTATAACAAAGATTGAGAAAATTTCTCCTTTTAATTGCCGACTATCAAATATATCGGAAAATGTGACAAGATTTATATTCACCGAATTCAGTATAAGCTCAAGACACATAAGTGCTCTAACCATGCTTCGACTTGTGATCAGTCCATAGATACCGATAGAAAATAAATAAACACTTAGAAAAAGTACATGCTCTAACATCATTGATAAATCCCTCATATATCTTCAATATGAACAAAAATGAAACCGATTCAGTTGACTAGACTAGAAGAATTACAGAACAAAAGAAGATATTCACAGTAGATTGAAACAAAATAGATTAAATCCATTTTCATTCTTTAATTAAAAAAAAAAGAAGTTCTTATTTCTTATTATATTAGATTATTGACGAGCCATAGTAATTGCACCTATCAAAGAAACTAAAAGAATTATAGAAATGAGTTCAAAAGGAAGATAAAAATCTGTGGATAAATGAATCCCAATTTGTTGAACGTTACTTATTAAGTCCTGTTCTATAATCTGATTTGATCTTGTAGTCCGAAAAATTCCGGACCATGACGTATCTGGGATAGTAGTCATTAATGAAAAAAAAATACTTGTACAAACCAGTGAAGTGATCCTATCTCCAAAGGTCCACAAATAGGAATCATTGGAATATTCTGAACCGTTCATGAACATCACAGCAAATATGATTAATACATTTATGGCTCCCACATAAATAAGGAATTGTGCGGCAGCTACAAAATAGGAATTCAATGAAATATATAATAAGGATATACAAAAAAGAACCAATCCTAATGAAAAGGCAGAATCAATGGGATTGGTAAGTAATACTACTCCCAGACCTCCTAATATAAGAACTGATCCCAGAAATACTACAAGAATATCATGTATTGGTCCAGGTAAATCCATTATGAAATAAAAGATAAATAAAGAAGTTGAAATATTTCATGACCTTACTAAGGGTCCAGGAAAGGAACTTTTTTTTTTTATGATACCTTCCTAATTGAATGAAAAAAAATGAATATCATTAGATAGATAAAAGAAAGTTATTTGGTTAATCCTACTTTATTCCAAACCAAATCTTAGTAATTACTAAGTAATTAGTAATTGGTAATCGTTCTTGAACCAAGCAAGGGTTTTTTATTTTTTCATTTTATTTGTTGAATCCATAACTGTTTGAATTGTGTAATCTCCAATTATTGATATTGGTAACCGACCTAAAGAAATTTGATTATAATTTAATTCGTGACGATCATAAGTGGAAAGCTCATATTCTTCAGTCATTGATAAACAGTTTGTTGGACAATACTCGACACAGTTACCACAAAATATACAGACACCAAAATCAATACTATAATGAAGCAATTGTTTTTTCTTAATATCTTTTTCAAATTTCCAATCAACAATGGGAAGGTCTATTGGACATACGCGAACACATACTTCACAAGCAATACATTTATCAAATTCAAAGTGGATTCGACCACGAAAACGCTCTGATGTGATTGATTTTTCATAAGGATATTGAATAGTTACAGGTAAACGATTTGTATGGGATAAGGTAATTATGAAACTTTGTCCAATGTACCTTGCGGCTCGTATTGTTTGTTTGCCATAATTCATGAACCCAGTAACCATAGGTAACATATTTTAGATATCCATGAATAAGATTTATGTTTCTTTCTCTTGGTTGAGATAAGTTATGAATATAGAATATTCATTATTGTTTTCTCTTCATTTCTTATTTTTATTTATAGTTTATAGTGAAACAAGTTGAAAAGAAGTTGTCAATAAGAAATTACCTAGAGAAATAGGTAAAAGAAATTTCCATCCAAGATTTAATAATTGATCCATTCTCATCCTAGGTAACGTCCATCTTGTTGTGATAGGAATGAACAGAAACAAATAAGCTTTAGCTAATGTAATAAAAATACTAATTGCTATTACAAAGACTCTAAACATTTTATTTATTTCAAAAAGTTTAGTAAGAGATATGTACGGAATAGAAAAATTCCACCCACCTAAGTAAAGAACTGTTACAAATAATGAAGAAACTAATAGGTTTAGGTAAGAAGCAAGATAAAAGAACCCGTATTTTATACCTGAATATTCGGTTTGATAACCTGCTACTAATTCCTCCTCTGCTTCTGGTAAATCAAAGGGTAATCTTTCACATTCTGCTAGAGAAGACATTAGAAAAACTAGAAACCCTATGGGCTGACGCCACAGATTCCATCCCCCAAAACCATATTTAGACTGTGCCTCAATTATATCAACTGTACTTGAACTGTTAGATAATTATAGTCGATGATAACATCACTGCTCCCATCGCTATTCCAAAACCGTACATGAAACCTAAGCTTCATACGGCTCCTCGATGGCCACAAAGAAATGTAAGGTAAGGACTAGTTCAGTATTATTGCTCTCCTTGGACCTTAGGTAAATACAATGTAAAGATAAATTGGAGATTGGAGAGCCCTCAATTCGACCAATAAAATTCTGTCTGCTAGAATAAGAAAAAGCACTTCCGAATTGATCTCATCCCTTATAATGATATTATAAATCAAAAATTCTCTTTGTTCAGCAATAACTTAATCTTTCAATAAAATACTCGTTCTATTCATAAATAGAAAAGAATTGGACATTAGTTAATGAATCATGATAAGAATTACCATATGCATATGTATGAAGAAAGAAATATTTTATTATTCTTCTCGTTTTATTCTTTTTTATTCTATTATAGTATTGCATTCTATTTGTCTTGTTCCTGTTCTTCTTTCTGAAAACAAAAAAAAAGGAAATAAAATAAAGGATTAATTCGTTCTTGATAGTCATTTATTTAATCAGCGAATAGTAGCATACTCTAGATCGGAATCGTGGGGAAGTACTGCTTGATCTTTTCTACCAACTTCAAGCCCTTATTATGATTCGTTTTATGCAAAGTTTTATGCAAAAATACCTTTTTTTGATACCTTACATTATTTCCATTACTCATCCTTTGCGTACTTTGGTGTTCCTAACTGCCCACTTCTTTTTGATTGATCCCCAGTATAGTAATAAATACAGTTGATCTTTTGCATCCGCTTCAAGATATGACGACTAATAAAAGAATCTCAATCTTGGGGTAAACAACTTATGTTTACTTCAATTTTCTTCTTGTACCTAGGGAATGAGATTTTTATTGTTTTACTGCAAATTGAGGAGCAGTTTTGTTTCACTCATATAACTATCTGGTTTAACTAATCGAACTTCCATTTTTAAGAAAAAAAAAAAATGAAGATATTTATTCAAGACATTCAATTTCTTTATTTAATTTAGAAACTTTATACTTGAATAAAGTAAGTGAAGATAAAGAAATTAATAAAAAAAAAGATTTTTTTTTATTCTTTTCTTTGATATTCATATTTACATATTGAATTCTATGAATTATATTTCTATTTTATTGTATTGAAATCTCAATTCATTTCTTATTTATTTTCTATAAAATAGATAAAAAAAAGTTCATGTTCCAACGAATCACACGTAGAGATATTGCTAACACACATAGAGTTAATGGTATTTCATAACTAATTGATTGAGCTGCAGCTCGTAGACCGCCTGAAAAGGAATATTTATTATTTGATCCATATCCTGACATAAGAAGACCAATGGGGACAATACTTGAAAAGGCAATCCATAAAAAAACACCTATACTCAGATCAGCTAAAACAAGGTGATATCCAAAAGGAACTACTAAATAACTTAGTAGAATTGATATAAACCCTATAGAAGGTCCGACCCTAAATAAACGAATATTACCTCTAGATGGAAGAATATCCTCCTTCAAAAGTAGTTTGGTCCCGTCCGCTAAAGCTTGAAGAATTCCTAATGGGCCGGCATATTCAGGTCCAATACGTTGTTGTATTGCTGCAGATATTTTTCTTTCTAACCACACAATGACTAATACCCCCATTGTGATTCCTAAGACAAGGGTTAAAATAGGGACAAAAATCCATATGAGTCCATAGATTTCTTTTAAGGATTCTAATCTATAAAAAGAATTAATAGTTTGTACTTCTGTCGTATCAATTATCATTTCAACGATCAACTTCTCCCATAATAATATCTATACTACCTAGTATCGTCATGATATCAGCCAATTTCATTCTTTTAACTAGCTGGGGAAGAATTTGCAAATTGATAAAACCGGGTGGACGAATTTTCCATCTCCAGGGGAAAACACTACTATCTCCTATTAAATAAATTCCTAATTCTCCTTTTGGGGCCTCTACCCTTACATAAAGTTCTTGTTTTAACAATTCAAAATTGGGTGAAAGTTTTTTAGTAATAAATCTATATTCAAAATTATTCCATTCGGAATTTTTTGTCCTATGAAAACGCCGGTTCTCTAAATTTTCATAAGGTCCTCCAGGAATTCCTTCTAGAGCCTGTTGAATGATTTTTATGGATTCTTGCATTTCACCGATTCTTACTAAATAACGAGCTAATGTATCGCCTTCTTTTTGCCATTTGACTTCCCAATCAAATTTATTGTAACACTCATAGCAATCAACTTTACGAAGATCCCATTGGATTCCAGAAGCTCGTAACATTGGTCCTGATAAACCCCAATTTATTGTCTCCTCCCCACCAATAATGCCCACTCCTTCAACTCGTTCCAAAAAAATGGGATTTCGCGTAATGAGTTTTTGATACTCAACAACTTCTGTTAAAAAATAATCACAGAAATCAAAACATTTATCTATCCAGCCATAAGGTAAATCTGCAGCTACTCCTCCGATGCGGAAATAATTATGCATCATCCGCATACCTGTGGCGGCTTCGAATAGATCATATATGAATTCCCTCTCTCTTAAAATATAGAAAAAGGGAGTCTGTGCACCAATATCGGCCATAAAAGGGCCAAGCCATAACAAATGGGAGGCTATACGGCTCAGCTCCAGCATAATAACTCTGATATAACTGGCCCTTTTAGGCACTTGAACACTTTCCAATCGTTCTGGTGCATTTACTGTTATTGCTTCTGTGAACATAGTAGCTAAATAATCCCAACGTGTTACATAAGGCAAATATTGTATAATTGTTCGGTTCTCCGCTATTTTTTCCATCCCTCTGTGTAAATAGCCCAATATAGGTTCACAGTCAATAACATCTTCACCATCCAGAGTAACGATCAGCCGAAGAACACCATGCATTGATGGGTGGTGAGGACCCATATTGACTATTATGAAATTTTTTCTTGTAGCCGGTACAGTCATATTTTTTTCCTTAATTCATTATTTCATGAATTTCTTAAAATGAAAAATCGAAAAAAAAAAATAATAACTGAACTAATAAAAAAATAATTAAAAAAGAAAAAAGAACAAGGATAATAAGAAGAAAATAATAAGAAACTCAAATAATAAATTCAAATTGAATTAACGAGTTTTTGGTTCCCGAATATCTAAATGATCCATTAATTTCTTGTAACGCACTTTTTTTTTCTTTGACAAATAAGTCAATAATCGTTGACGTTTTCCCAGAATTCTTCGTAGACCCCTTTGCGATAAAAAATCTCTTTTGTGCAATTCTAAATGTGAAGTAAGTCTCCGTATCTTACTGGTGAAATGGAATACTTGAAATTCAACAGACCCACTATTTTCTTCTTTTTCTTCTTGTGTAATAACTGAAATGAATGAATTTTTGACCATAAATTAAAATTTTTATCTTTCTTTTCTGTTAATTTTACCGATCAGGAAAAATAATAATATTTATTATGCCAGTTATTTTCATCTAGTATACATCAAAATTGGATTTCATTCATATACTACTTTGTTTTTTATTTATGTGGTTTATGTTTTGTATATTTGATCCAAATATACAAAACATATATGTATTCACGAAAGAGAACAATTTATTTTTAATGAAAAGGATTCTGTTCTTCCTAATGAAAATTGATACACTATGAAATTAGCATGATGTATTAGAATGTTACACAGTTTATATGTTTCGGCTTTCATCTATCAAATATGTTACAAGATATGTAGTAAATCTACTATAAATTTTTTTTTTCATTTTTCATTGAAATTGAATTCATTCTGAATTGTGAATACATATGTATTCTTGACATACTGAAACGACTGCTGTTATTGGTATCAAACCAATAGCGATTCATACAAGCTAAATCTTCTAATCGATAATTGGGCCAAAGAAACAATTTGAATTTAATGAAATTTTTTCTATCTGTATTAATATGTTTGTCCTCATTCAAAAATTGTCCACAGTTTCTTATTTTGTTTTCATTGCAAAATATTGGATTTCTATCCACACCATTAAAATTCTGGGAATTGAAACAAATTCGAATTCGAAATTCTCTACGACGTCTGGGAGATAGAATATTTTCAGGAACAAGTAAATCATAATGATTTTTGTCTCCAATCAAAAATATGTTGCTGTGTCTTGCAATATATTTTTCAAACCCCCCTTTCTCAATATATCTTTTTTTTGTGTATTTTTTCTTTTTTTGGTACTTCTTATTATCGACCAATGAAATATCCATAGTTTGATATATAATAGATTTTCCTTTCCTTCGTATAGATAGACAAATTGGTTCAATAATAAATATTCCCTTTCTTATCAATTCTGCAAGAGCTAGGTCTTTTTGAATCATCATTTGATCCATATTTATTTCACTTCTTTGAATCGAAGATATAGCAATATCCTTTGGATTTATCAGTCTAAGTAGGAAACAATATATTCTGATATTTTTAATTATTTTTTTCTTATTCAAGGGATCAGACCATCTTAGTTGAAAAAGGAAATATTTTTTCAAAAAGAAATCTAGTTCCATTTCATTATTGCTCTTATATTGTTTTTTTTTTAGTAGATTCCATACAAGATTTCCTTGGACCTGTTGTTCGTTTTCTTCCTGCTTAAAATTTACTAATTCAAGATATTTTTTTTTATTAGATGATTTATTTGGATTTACGTTAATGTTTTTACTTTTTTCATTTATAGAAAAATGAAAAAATAGTGATTTTATTGGGATGATCCAAGGTTTAATTTGATATACATCAAAAAGTAGCACAAATTCTGGGAAGAACCAAGTTTCTAGATTGGATAAAGTAATAGTATCATGATTCAATGCGGTATCATAGAACCTTTCTTTATTCATTCCCATGCAATCAAAAAAGAAACTTTTTTGATTGAATGGTTTGATCTCTTGATGAATTGTAGGATAAAAAAGACCTTTTTTTTCCATTTTTTTGAAATTCTGAATTTTCATCTTAGTATTTTTCTGAATCTTGATACCCATATGTGCATTGGTCCAGATCTCAATATCATTTCTAAAATTTAGAAAACAAAGATCAAGAATTCTACAATCAAAATATTTTCTATCCAAATTGATATTCCTATCAATAAGATATCCTTTTTCTATATAATCATTACTAGGTATACTTACTAATACATAAAATGATTCAGGTTTCAATATATTGAAATAATATGGAATTTCTTGGTCCCTTTTTATTTCTAATGTTGATCCAGAAATGTATAAATTAGGGAGACTTATGTATTTATATGATAAAATATCATATCTGTAATGTTTTTTCCATTTGTCTTTTTGACTCATAAATAGATTCACTGCATAATCATTTTTATTCATGGAATAAAGAAATTGGTATTTTTTATATAAATCCAATTGGTTTAATTCCTTTTTTTGAATCATACGATGTTTATTGATTCTATTTCGCCATTCTTTAGGTATTACTGAAGACCTTTTTTTTTGAGATAAATCGTATTGATAATGACCTTTTAACCAGTTTTTCCATTCGTTCATTACATACGTATTTATTTTATTATGTGAATTAAATATTCCATGTATCATACAATAATCTTTTAAATTATCCTTAAAAAAAGGATAGCTCTCTTGATATTTAAGTACAGGTCTTAATTTAGACTTATTAAGTAATTTATTTTGTGATATTTTGTAAAAAACATATGCTTGGGACAAGGAAGATAAGTTCCCATAAGTATTGGGATTTTGATTGCTATTCTTAGTATTATCAGTATTTGAAAACAATTTTTTTATAGTCAAAATAAAATTCATTGTATTTTTATTTTTTTCATCAATTCCTTCTTGTTCTTTATTTCTTTCATTGTTGTAAATGGATTTATTAAAGATCTTTTTTGTTGATTCAAAGAAAAGTTGTACATTTATCTTAGAAACGGTAATGGTGCATAGCAAAATATCTATGTATATTTTTTCAATGAATGATTTGATAAAGTAGTGTGATTTACGCATTAATCGAATATTTTTCCTTTTTAATATTTTCCAAATATTTTTTTGTGATCCCGATTCTTTATTATCAGAAATTAGAACTATTTCTTTTTTTTTCTTGTCTTTTGCGGTTCGTTCAATTTGATTCCTTATTTTTATTGTCTTATCAGAAAGATCTTTCATTCTTTTTTCTATTAGTGAATAATTTAACCAATTCATCGTTCGATTTAGAACGGACGATTCACGAATAATCTTATTATTTCTTTTGAAATATTTTTTGTTTTCGTTCGGTTCATACACTTTTTCTTTCCTCAATTCAAATAAGAAAATTGGATTTACTTTTTTCATTATTAGTTTGATAAGTTGAACTATTACCCCTTTTGTTTTTTCTTTTCTAACTTTTAGAAATGATTTTTTATTGAAAGAATTTAAAACTTGTAAAAATTTCTTTTTCACCTTTTTTTTTCTTTTTTGGAGTTCCTTATAAATAGGTTCAAAAAAAGAAGGTCGTTTTCGGGGAGAACCAAAGGGAAATTCTGCTTCCAGTCCCCAGACTGTTAAAAAACAAAAATTTGTTTTTTTCTCTTTTTTTTTCATTAGATCTCTATGATGAGATTGTGCCTTAGATTTTCTCCAAGGTTTTAGACAGAAAGGATATAGAATCTTTATCTGAATACCATTTATTAACCAATCTTGGGGAAATTCTTTTTCTGATAATTGAACACCATTATAGGTGCATTTAATATGGATTTCTCTATTCCATTCCTTAAAATCCTCGTCCCACTCGGTATTTTGGAAAAATAAAATACGTAAACTATTTTTTGCTATTATTAATGAAGGCAATATAATGTATTTTCTAAGAAAAGATTGGGTTATTAACATAAAACTTCTTATTATTTGAGTAAATATAAAGGCATCCCAAGCTTCTGATACTTCTATCTGTTCGTTTTTATATTTTTTTTCTTTTTCTTCTTTTTTATCTTCATTTTCAAAATAAGAAATTTTGAATTCTGATTCTTGTTCTCTGCCCATCCAATTCCTAAAAATTCTATTCTTTATTTCGTTGATATCAAAACACGAAAAAAAATATATTTTGTCTAGACGATCCAAAAAAAGTGGGGAATGTACATTTACTTGAAATAGGTTCCAAATAACTGTTTTACGTCTTTGAGCGCGCATGGATCCTTTGATTAGATTGCGACGAAAATCTGATTGTTGTGAGTAACGTATCAAAGACACCTCTCCCTCTTCCGTTTGATCATCATATTTATCATTGTTAATAGTATTATGAATACTAGAAATATAATCGGTATTCTGATCATTATCGTAAGAAATTATCACACGTTTGGCTCTTCTTGAATAAATCTCATAATCGTCGTCCTCCAATTCTTCTTCATTTTCTTCTTCCTCTTCTTCCAAATTATCGGTTAATTTATATGACCATCGAGAAACCTTTTTACTGACTTCTTCTATTCTAATTCCAATAGATTTTTTTTTCATTTTTTTTTTATCTTTTGTATGTTTTGTAATTACATCAAATACAAATTGCAAATATTTTGCTTGACTTTCTGAATCAATTCCTTTTTCTTCTGTAGAATTCAAAAATGATTGACGGTGGAGTTCTACGGAA